TCAACTTGTACATTGTCAATTTGAATTAGGGATTTTGCGTACAAATACAAGCAGTCACTATATAGAATCTAATTAACTATATATTATATATATAATAACCATATACACTTCGGGTTATATATGTATCCCCATTCTGTATTACAAATTCCAATAAGGAACAAAGAAGGAGGATTTTAAATGCGAGATCTAAAAACATACCTCTCTGTGGCACCAGTAATAAGTACTCTATGGTTCGCGGCTTTGGCAGGTTTATTGATAGAGATCAATCGTTTATTTCCGGATGCGTTGATATTCCCTTTTTTCTAGTTATTGAGAGAGGAAGGGGCGAAGAAGATTAGGGATACAATATCTGTGACTAACCTCCCTTCTCTTCTTTTTTTTTCGAATAAGTTAGAAAAAGAATAAAAGCAGATTCGTTCTAGTGAAGAAAGGAACTCGGGTCCAGACTCAAATTAATAATAGAATTAGAACAGAAATGGAGATGTAACTGGCAATAATATCATACAATATACTTAAAAGAAAAATGAAATACTGTACAGTGATTTATATCTAAATCCTAAATCGAGTTAGAAAGAATTATATTACTTATTATTACTCTAATTGAACTATAATTGATTTATTGCAACTTCTATTTTTTTTGTCCGTTTCGAATCGGAAAATAGAAGAATTGAGTCAATCACAAATCCAAAGGAGGTTCATGGCCAAGGGTAAAGATGCCCGAGTAACTGTTATTTTGGAATGTACCTGTTGTGTTCGAAACCGTGTTAATAAGAGCGTTTCCAGATATATTACTCAAAAGAATCGACATAATAAGCCCAGTCGATTGGAATTGAGAAAATTCTGTCCCTTTTGTTACAAACATACGATTCACGGGGAGATAAAGAAATAGATTGAACCGTTCACTCGTGTGTCCGTCCCCGCCCTCCAACCCAAGGAAGGTGAAAACGACATCTTATATATCTATATTCTATAGAGTATAGATCTAAGATCTTATAATATATATAAGAAATTATTTAATGAACATAGTGAAAGATAAACAAGATAAATCCCATTTCTAATTATCAATTTAAAATTGAATATTATTAGAAATCTTATTAATTTTAAATAATTTTTTATACGATTGAAATAGGATTAGGGTTTTCGGGATAAGGAATAAACAAACCATGGATAAATCCAAACGACTCTTTCTGAAATCCAAGCGATCTTTTCGTAGGCGTTTGCCCCCGATCCAATCGGGGGATCGAATTGATTATAGAAACATGAGTTTAATTAGTCGATTTATTAGTGAACAAGGAAAAATATTATCTAGACGGGTGAATAGATTGACCTTAAAACAACAACGATTAATTACTATTGCTATCAAACAGGCTCGTATTTTATCTTTATTACCTTTTCTTAATAATGAGAAACAATTTGAAAGAAGCGAGTCGACCACTAGAACTACAGGTCTTAGAACAAAAAAGAAATAGTCTGAATTCTTCAATTGAATCAAAATAAAATTCCAATCCGAACTAAAATACGAATTGATACTTTGTTTGAAAAATATGATTTTATTGAAGGTGTTTGTTCATTTTGACGACTTTCTCATATGATTTTATCATACTAATTTCTACTCTACCTTCCCCGGGTTCATTCTCCAAGGAACTCCATTTAATTCCAATGGATTTCTTTCCAATTTCCTTATTTTATGATCTCGTTGGAAATCATATAAAGACAATTCCTATTTAATATAGCTATTTGTGCAAGTATTTTACGATTAAGAAGCAAATGCCTCTTGTACAGATTGTGTACTAAATTGCTATAACTAAAGTATGCCCTATTGCTTCGAATTACTGCATTTATCCGAGTGATCCACAAACGACGAAAATCTCTCTTTTGTCTACCTCGATCCCGATGAGCCGAAACTAAAGCTCTTATTTTTTGTTGAGTAATAGTACGAGTAAGTCTTGAATGAGCCCCCTGAAAGCTTGATGCAAATAAACGAATTTTTGTTCTACGTCTTCGAGCTATATATCCCCGTTTAATTCTGGTCATTGAATAAATGAAACTTTGATGAATAACTAATTGATTTCTTTTAGTTATTTCTTTCCCTTTTCCTAGTCTATTAATAACAAAACGGATTATTCCAGTGTATAAAATAAAAATTCCAATGACTTTTGCTACTATAACCTTCCCGACCACGATTTTTTCTTTTTTTTTCTAGGCTTTTAACCTCGAAATAAGAAATTAATAATAGGTATCAAAAAAAAAGTATTAAATAGAAATGGGTATAGTGGGTTCCATCGTTTCTATGGTTATTTCTTAAACGGTGAGGTCCTCTCTATACACCGGAGCCCTTATTCCTCATTTAATCAATGTTATTGTGAACTTGTACAGTTCACACTCTTTGGCTCTACCCTGAATTATCCAGTAATAGGTCTTTCACAATGAGACCTACCTATACAGTAACGGTATTTCATTATGAAGATTGACTGAGTAGCTGACCCTGTTAGTCCGTTCTTACAAGAGTTAAGAGCACAATCTTTATGCTTTTTTAAATACCCTGCTTAATGGATACCATTTGCTACCAATGGGAATTCTTTCTCATTTGAAATTAAAAATGGACTAGAAAATGATTGGATTTGCACCAATGGAAACCATAAAATAGATCTTTTTTTTTTCTTTTTCCATGATCTGAACGAGTCGCACATACACCCTAGTACATGTTCCTCTCCTCTGAGGACATCCCCCAAGAGCGGGGGATTTTGTGACATTTTTGATTGGCTGTCTTGTGTTTCTAATAAGTTGTTTAATCGTTGGCATGTTGAATTATATACATAATGAGCTGGTTTAGATCAATCCTAACCGGACAATTCTGAATCATTTTTACATTTCTATATTAATAGAACATTAAATAAACCTAGTAAGAAGATAAAATAGAAAATCGCGGATTTTCGTGAAGTCCCTATTATTTTTTACTCAACCGCTACAAGATCAACAATTCCATAAGTTTTGGCTTCTGTTGCTGACATAAAAACATCTCTTTCCATGTCTTCCGAAACAACCCATAAGGGTTTGCCCGTTCTTTGTACATAAACCCTTGTGATGGTTTCGCGCAGTTTCAGTAGTTCTTCCGCCTCCAGGATAAATTCTCCCGCCTGTGCCTCGTAATAAGAACTAGCAGGTTGATGGATCATTACCCTGATGATCTAACATTATAAATAGTTCCTCTATCTCGCATGATCAAAGTCGAAGAGATAGAGAAAAATCTAAGATAGAATTGAACAACCGTACGGGCATTTTTTGCGCATTGCATACGGCTCTACAATGGAATTCACTTTTCCCTTTTTTTTATCTTACATCGAAGAAATAGAAAATGAATATTTAAAGTATATCAGATTCACATAGGTAAATGATCCCCCAACCACCCTTTATTTTTGAGTAAAAAAAATACTATGATGGCTCCGTTGCTTTATATATTGATTTCGTCTGTTATTTAGCAATCCCAAAGTTTCTTTTTTTCAAATCAAAATAATATTGATTTTCATAAATATTGTTAAGAGCTCAAAACAAAAAAGTTTGTGACGCTAAAATGGGTTTCCCAATAGATCAGATCGAATTTGGAATATCCTTTATCTCATACTACTCCTTCGATACATAATGTAAGTTTTTTTTTTGAAAAATAAAAAATTCTCATATCGAATTCGAAGTGCCATGCTATTATTACTCAATATTCATATAGCGCGAAGGCATAGTCCTCTTCTTTTTGTCTCTCAAATTAAAAAACTCATTGGCGCCAAGCGTGAGGGAATGCTAGACGTTTGGTAATTGCCCCTCCGACCAGAATAAAAGATCCCATTGAAGCAGCTAATCCCATACATACTGTTTGTATATCTGGTCGCACAAATTGCATAGTATCATAAATAGCTATTCCGGGTATTACCCATCCACCGGGAGAGTTTATAAACAAATACAGATCTTTTGTATCATTCTCTATACTGAGATATATCATAAGACCAATAAGTTGATTCGAGATCTCACTATCAACCCCTTGGCCTAAAAAAAGTAATCTTTCTCGATAAAGTCGGTTGATTGGGATAAAATTGTATCCCTTAGGAACCGTACATGCACCTTTTGATGCATACGGTTCAACACAAATCGTGAAAAAAAAGAATCAATGTGTAGATTCTAGCTTTCTTTTTTCATATCAGGATTTTTCTAAAACTTGTAACAAAAGGACTTTTCTTTCATTTTTCAAGAAATAGGAGTTTTGGCCCGTTCTGTTTCTATAATAAATAAAAACTATAAAAAAATTCACTAAACTTATCAGATTAACTTCTCATTGATGTATTGTTTCATCGGGATCAACCCTAATCACGATGTAATTTTCTTGTTCCCGAAGGGTCTTCTTCCATTTTTTTAGGTTTATGCTCTACTCCGAGTAAAGATACGCCCGATTTGGATTTGCACATATAGGACAAATGCCCCAATACCACGTCTTTTTAATATGACTTCCCCCTTTTTTTGAATTTATTTCATGTCTCCCGCCAAATATGAAATATTCAACGCATTCATCATATTACTCGATTAATGAAATTAATTTTCATTAACGACTTGAAATCATTTCTATTTCCAATATGAATTAAGTGGTAAATATATTACGAATTTCTTTTTGTTCTAAACGGAGCCTGATACTTCAATTTATTGATCTAACCAAGCCAACCATAAATTATTCTAATTAATAATTGTAATCTGTATACCCCTCTAAAAAATAGATTTAATTGCACTTTATTTCACGCTCCAAATTTTTGATGGTTCGATCAATTTTTCTTGGGCGAAAGAGAGGATATCTCGATCGGGGAAGAGAACGGGGAAATACCATATGACCCAATATATCTGACAAGTCGCACTATACGTCAACCCACGATGCATCTTCCTCTCCAGGACTTCGAAAAGGTACTTTTGGAACACCAATAGGCATTATATGAAAAAAAATGAAATACTCTATCCCACTTTGATGTGAAAGCGTAACAATGGGTTTATTGTCTTAATATTCAGACTATTGCCTTTTATTATATTTGATCCATAGTAAGTTCATAAAAAATGAAAATTCTTATAAAATAGAAATGCAGTCACTCATATAAAAACGATATCAACACCTTACCATTGCGTATTGGTACTTATCGAGTGTAGAATAGATCTGCTTCTTTTTGTTCTTATGAACAAAATTGTTCCATTATTACTATAAAGAATAGATCAAATATTAAACCTTTCCCCGAAATAATCCACTATAAGGAGGAAGTTATCTAGTATATTTTCCAGTGCAATAAAGTTACATAGTGTCCATTTTTCGTTGATTAAAGAGGTATTTCATGGGTTTGCCTTGGTATCGTGTTCATACCGTCGTATTGAATGATCCCGGTCGTTTGCTTGCTGTCCATATAATGCATACAGCTTTGGTTGCTGGTTGGGCGGGTTCGATGGCTCTATACGAATTAGCAGTTTTTGATCCCTCTGACCCTGTTCTTGATCCAATGTGGAGACAAGGTATGTTCGTTATACCCTTCATGACGCGTTTAGGAATAACCAATTCATGGGGCGGTTGGAGTATCACAGGCGGGACTATAACGAATCCGGGTATTTGGAGTTACGAAGGTGTGGCCGGTGCACATATTGTGTTTTCTGGATTATGCTTTTTGGCAGCTATCTGGCATTGGGTGTATTGGGATCTAGAAATATTTAGTGATGCACGTACAGGAAAACCCTCTTTGGATTTGCCCAAGATCTTCGGAATTCATTTATTTCTATCAGGAGTGGTTTGCTTTGGTTTTGGTGCATTTCATGTAACAGGATTGTATGGTCCCGGAATATGGGTATCCGATCCTTATGGACTAACCGGAAGGGTGCAGCCTGTAAATCCAGCATGGGGTGTGGAAGGTTTTGATCCTTTTGTTCCAGGAGGAATAGCCTCTCATCATATTGCAGCAGGAACCTTGGGCATATTGGCGGGTCTATTCCATCTTAGTGTTCGCCCCCCCCAACGTCTATACAAAGGATTACGTATGGGAAATATTGAAACCGTCCTTTCCAGTAGTATCGCTGCTGTCTTTTTTGCAGCTTTTGTAGTTGCTGGAACTATGTGGTATGGTTCGGCAACAACCCCGATTGAATTATTTGGTCCCACTCGTTATCAATGGGATCAAGGATACTTCCAACAAGAAATATATCGAAGAGTTGGTGCTGGACTAGCCGAAAATCAAAGTATATCTGAAGCTTGGTCTAAAATTCCTGAAAAATTAGCTTTTTATGATTACATCGGAAATAATCCGGCAAAAGGGGGATTATTCAGAGCGGGCTCAATGGATAACGGGGATGGAATTGCTGTTGGGTGGTTAGGACACCCTATCTTTAGAGATAAAGAAGGGCGTGAACTTTTTGTACGTCGTATGCCTACTTTTTTTGAAACATTTCCAGTTGTTTTGGTAGACGGAGACGGAATTGTTAGAGCTGATGTTCCTTTTAGAAGGGCAGAATCGAAATATAGTGTCGAACAAGTAGGTGTAACTGTTGAGTTCTATGGCGGTGAACTCAATGGGGTGAGTTATAGTGATCCTGCTACTGTGAAAAAATATGCTAGACGTGCTCAATTGGGTGAAATTTTTGAATTAGATCGTGCTACTTTGAAATCCGATGGTGTTTTTCGTAGCAGCCCGAGGGGTTGGTTTACTTTTGGACATGCTTCATTTGCTCTGCTCTTTTTCTTCGGACACATTTGGCATGGTTCTCGAACCTTGTTCAGAGACGTTTTTGCTGGTATTGATCCAGATTTGGATGCTCAAGTGGAATTTGGAGCATTCCAAAAACTTGGAGATCCAACTACAAGAAGACAAGTAGTCTAATACAATATTGTTTTGTTATTTTTCATCTTTCGTTTTGTGATTTGATTTTCCTATAGGGTACCGGATAAACCTTGATTTGAATCGCTGCCTTTTCTTTGACTCTTGCTCTTTCTTTATCCGGAAGACGATTCCCAATAAACAGGTATGGAAGTTATAATTGTTAAACCACGATCGAATCTATGGAAGCATTGGTTTATACATTCCTCCTAGTCTCAACTCTAGGAATAATTTTTTTCGCTATCTTTTTTCGAGAACCGCCTAAAGTTCCAACTAAAAAGTGAAATGATTTTTCATTATCTCAATTGAAAGTAATGAGTCTCCCAATATTTATATTGGGAGGCTCATTACTTCAACTAGTCTCCGTGTTCCTCGAATGGATCTCTTAGTTGTTGAGAGGGTTGCCCAAAAGAAGTATATAAGGCGTACCCAGTAAAACTTACAAGTAAACCGGATATAAAGATGGCTACTAAGGTTGCTGTTTCCATTCTTATATAGTTTCAAGACCACAATGGATCTATGATCATTTATTTACAACGGAATGGTATACAAAGTCAACAGATCTCAATGAATAAGAAATAGGGTTTTATGGCTACACAAACCGTTGAGGGCGGTTCTAAATCTCGTCCAAGACAAACTCTTGTAGGGAGTTTATTGAAACCACTGAATTCAGAATATGGTAAAGTAGCTCCTGGGTGGGGAACTACTCCTTTGATGGGTTTCGCAATGGCCCTTTTTGCGGTATTCCTATCTATTATTTTGGAAATTTATAATTCTTCCATTTTACTGGACGGAATTTCAATCAATTAGATTCATAAGAACTATGAACTAACTTTTCAATATTCAATACAAAATGAAGCAGTTAGGTCTCTGATTTTTATCCCATTCTATTTTGGTAGTTCGACCGTGGAATTTCTTTGTTTCTGTATTTCCGGAATATGAGTGTGTGACTTGTTATATTGTTATAATGGATCCTATAGATAGTACAGAAAACGAGTCTGTCATCTTGATAGAGATGGTTTGACTTCGTCGGATATTCATTTTGAGTATGTGAAGCACGAAATGTATCAAATAGAATACAAAGTATTAGAACTATGATTCATACTTAATATTCAGACCACGCGGCCGGGCTCCCATTTTTTTGATTTTTTTGTTAGATTTATAAGTTATAAAAAGATTTTTATTCTTTCAAACCCCCATTTATGCTTATTTTGATCAAAAGACAAAGGCTTCTTTTGATTTTTAGTCATTATATTTATTCTAAGTGATGATCCAACGGTTCTTACTCAAGGAATTTTTGCAATTAGTCTGAAAGGGTTTTATTGAATCATCGTGGTTCTAGTATGAATCTAAGGTTTTAATTGATTCACGGGGTCTTAACAAGAGAATTCCTATCAATAATAAAGAAAACGGCAGTAAAGTCAGTCGTATTACACACAACAAATAACAATAACGATAATAGGTAAATAGAAGATTCAAGAGGCCTAGAATCACCAACATAAAGACGAATGAGCCGACTTGATATTTTGGCATTATAACCACAAGAAAGTTCTTTCGGATTTTTATTCTTTCGTATTTTCATAAAAAATGGAATCATAGAATTAAAAAGTTTCAAACTTTTACACATATCCGGTAGAACTAGTATTGGGGTGTTTCTGTTTGAGCCGTACGAGGTGAAATTCTCATATACGGTTCTTGGAGGGGGAGTCTTTTGGAGTTTACCTATCTCAATAAAATTTATGATTGGTTCGAAGAACGTCTTGAAATTCAGGCAATTGCAGATGATATAACTAGTAAATATGTTCCTCCTCATGTCAATATATTTTATTGTCTAGGAGGAATTACACTTACTTGTTTTTTAGTCCAAGTAGCTACAGGGTTTGCTATGACTTTTTATTACCGTCCGACCGTTACGGAGGCTTTTGCTTCTGTTCAATATATAATGACTGAAGCCAACTTTGGTTGGTTAATCCGATCAGTTCATCGGTGGTCTGCTAGTATGATGGTCCTAATGATGATTCTGCACGTATTTCGTGTGTATCTCACCGGTGGATTTAAAAAACCTCGCGAATTGACTTGGGTTACAGGTGTGGTTTTAGGTGTATTGACCGCATCTTTTGGTGTAACTGGTTATTCCTTACCTTGGGACCAAATTGGTTATTGGGCAGTAAAAATTGTAACAGGTGTGCCCGAAGCTATTCCTGTAATAGGATCGCCTTTGGTAGAGTTATTGCGCGGAAGTGCTAGTGTGGGACAATCTACTTTGACTCGTTTTTATAGTTTACATACTTTTGTATTACCTCTTCTTACTGCCGTATTTATGTTAATGCACTTCCTAATGATACGGAAGCAAGGTATTTCTGGCCCGTTATAAAGAATATATAGCATATTTGTAATCAATCATTTATCACTTGGGGTAGGGACAATAGTATTTCATTGCTACAAATATGGATTATTGAAAAGAATAAGACATCTATTTGGATCTATTTATCTTCAACTCAAAAAAAAAATGTACTAGATTATTTCTATTATTTTATTTATTTAATACTCATTACTCATAGTTGAAGTGAATTTTCCGAAGATAAAATGGATTATGGGAGTGTGTGACTTGAACTATTGATTAGGCCGTGCAGAATATATGTTTTTTAGCTGCCACATTAAAATTCATAATCAAAAATGTGTCTTTGTTCCAACCACCGCGTAAGCCCATAGGAGGATAGGATGGTTCGTTTGAAGAGAATTTTTTCTATGATCAGACTCGACCATGTCGTATATGAACAGGCTCCGTAAGATCCAGTAGAAAGAATAAGCGATGTGGCATAATCAATTCTAGATTATGTTCTATATATTTCACTTATTGAATAGTATGGAAATGTATTCATTTCCTCTGCATTGACTTGATTTATTAGACTATCGGAGTGAAACAAGGGATCTAAAGAAGAACAGAGGCTAAACTATATCAGTAACAAGTAAATCCTTTGTATGGAAAAAGTCTCGATATTCTTGGGGAAAAAGTCCAATTGCAAGGTCTGAGACGACCCAGAAAGCATTTGATCATGATCAACTTTGCAAGCCTACTTGGGGATTGAGCATTTCTCTGTAAGAACCGAATTCTTTGCAATGGA